AAACCGAAATTCCGTTATGATCCAATTCAGATCGGTAATAGATACCGGGGCTTTGCAATATTTGATTGATCACAATTCTGTATAGTCCATTTACTATAAAAGTTCCCAGGGAATTCATTAAAGGAATGTTTCCAATAAAAATTGTTTGTTCTTGCATATCTTTACTGGGTTTCCAAATTAATCCCGCGGATACATATAATTCAGAAGAATATGTTAGTGATTCGTATACAGCATCTCTTTCTTTTATCAACGGCTCCACTAATTGATATGTTTCCACAAAGATTTGAAATTCAATTTCTTGATCTGTATCTTCAATTTTTGGAAACTTATAAAGTTCTTCTGTTAAGCCCTGATCAATGAACCTACAAAATCCTTCAAATTGGATCTGATTCAACCCAGGTATTGTAGACATTCCCCCATTTTCATCCCCGAGCATTTTGAATTTCCCATTTATAAAAAAAATCCCATTCTTTTCTCATTCTTCATCGAATCTTATGAATCGATCTAGCAACGATAGAATTGAATTTCTATTCTGTTTACTGAATCGCATGAAATTTAACCCAACACCATATATGTATCGAATGTATGAAAAATGAAATGCATATGAGCAAAAGAAGTAAAGATTTGACTTAAATTGGAATTTATATTGATAACAAACAGATACAAATGGAAAGGAGTGGATAACTGCCACTTAGATTTTGATTTTAGACTTATGAAATTTTGTATAAAATATCAAAAACAATAATTTCATTTTTACCATTATTATGATATTACGTATTCCAATTTGATTTTGATTAGATACCAGAAAAATCAAACGGATTCATGATTTGTCCTATTTATTTTCATTGAGATAAAGATAGAATAATCAGAAAAGAATATAGAGTTTGGTTTTCTAACACTTCATTTTTTCGTGGATTCCTTTGTTCAAAAAAGAATTAGCATAGAACAGAGATATTTTGACCTAGTTTTTTTTAGTAGAATCTTTTGAATATGCTTGAAGTTCGTAAGAAAAGAGGACGGCTTGTCTTTAGCTTGTCTTTACTAAGCATGTGCAGATTATGCTGTCTATATATAGGATATGTCTTTATTCCGCTTATTTACATTCTATTATATAGAAGCCTTATTTTATTGGGGATGCGCTATCAAAAATGATATTTTTAGTTTCTGTTCAATCTATTCAATGAAAAAATGAAAGACGAGAATTTCTTGAGAAATTCCCTATGAGAAAAAAATTCTATCCAGAGAAAATCCCCATTAAAAAACTATACTATATCTGTCTGTGTGACAATTTCTGTTTTGGGGTTTACATATACTCAAAATTCCTGTTATAATCAGCATTGGTATTCAAAAAAAATCAATGCTGATTTTATTGGGTATGTATCCCTTTTTCTTTGCTTATAGCAGTAAAGAAAAACAGGTGGAGAGTGGGGCCAAAAATCATTCATCAATTTACAGTCAAATTCAAATCATATAGTTAATGGTTCTAATTTGTCCTGAATTTCGACTTTTGTAACTGAGAATTTACATTTGCCTCTTTTTTTTTTTCAATAGAAAAAAAAGAGGCAATATTTCCGTCTTTTTTGTATGTATCATTTTGGCGGCATGGCCGAGCGGTAAGGCGGGGGACTGCAAATCCCTTTACCCCAGTTCAAATCCGGGTGTCGCCTGATCAACAAAAAACTCGAAATCAATAGAAATCAACCGTTCTGTTTTTTTGATATAACTCGCCCTATTTTCCCAGTTAAAGCAAGTGTAAGAAAAGGACTCTTGATTTTTTTATTCTAAACCTTCCGGAGTTCCTCTTTCTAAAGTACTGGAAAGCCTTCCCTTACGTTTAGGATTCAAGAAAAAAATGAGTTAGTAGAAGGGAATTCGTAAATCTTGATATGATAGTTCCTACACGACTAATGTAGTGTCTACTGGTTAACTCTTGAATTAGATTAGACAGCCAGGGGGGGGCATCTTTCTTTGTGTAAGCGCGAGGCGATACTTTGTGTATGGGCTCATGAGAGTTTCTGAGTTTAATAAATCAATATTAGATTGGATGGATAATTGCCGTTTATTTGACTTAATGAAGGGCAACAAACGAAAGAAAATAAGTCTTCTTTTTTTATATTTTATTGTTACATGTTAACAACATTCTCTTGATACTCCCCCCAAAAATGCCACTGTATCTTTTTTTGCTTGTGCTTAATCTTTCCCGATTGAACTAGAAATCATCTAAAAGAACTTGTTCTAAGTGAATTTATTGCAGTCTTTCATCAACGGTTTTGTGTCCGAATCCTTTTTTTTGACTCTGTGCCAGTAATTTCATTATTATATTATTAGTTAACAATAATGGAAAAATTCCTTCATATTTTATTCGTTTCATATTTATAGAGATAGGGGACATAATTCACATGGATATAGTAAGTCTTGCTTGGGCTGCTTTAATGGTAGTCTTTACATTTTCCCTTTCACTCGTAGTATGGGGAAGAAGTGGACTCTAGACGTATTACTCGTTTTATAATCAGATTGAGGAATCAAACTGTATCAATTTTTTTTTTTAATGGTTTTGCAAAGCCTTTTATTTGAAATTCACTGTATCAATTAAATTATTTAATTAATTTGAATTAGTCTTCATTTTTAGATTTAGAAATTTTTTGGTTCTAATGTAGTAAGGTATTCTATGACTAATAGAGATGAATAATATTTGAATTAAACAAATATTTCAACAATTTCTATCTTCGTATTCCGAGAATCTAAAAGGATATAGATGGTAGACAATTAAAAAAAAAAAAAAAAGAAATAAAAAATTCTTTCTCAATTTTCTATTTCGATGAACCGTCCCTTACCAGAGTTCTATATGGGCAATGAGGGGCAAGGAAACCCCACCTTTTTTTTGTTTTCATTTGATTTCCCCCTTTTTTGTTCAAATGGAAAAAAAAAAAAAAGTAATTCTTTTTTTTTCATAAGATCTTATCTTGGTCTAGTCCCATATTGCGCACTTGCTATTTTCTTTCTTATTTTAGCAATTTTGTTTTATTTAACCCATTTCATACAATGTATCAAAGGTTAAAAAATTGGTAAGGTATAACTCCTTTCGAAACAAAATACGAAGAAGTTACTACAGAACTCTTTTGATCATCTGTTAACTCTTCAATCAATTACTTCTTGTAATTTTTAATGTAAAAAAGAGATTATTTGATTTTCTTTTTTTATTATTAATAATAATTAATAATATATATTCCATTTTGATTTCCTCCATGGATTTGATTCTTTTTTTGATGGATAGCGAGATTCATAGAGAAACTAATAAGAAATCCGGGAATTCAAAAATGGCAAGGCAAGGCTTTGTCTTGCGATTTTTTCAGATTGAAATCAAGACAACTAAAATCAAACAAATAAAGAAAATTGAGATAGGACGGCGATCGCATATATTTAATTGATATCGACATCTATGAAGATAGATATTAAAAATTGATCTATATTAAGTTTGGATCTTTATACATTACAACTTTATACATTCCTAACATTCCTAGAATTAGAATAGTCTAGAATTAGAATAGTATAGTATGATAGAAAGAAATATCTGAATCTTTCTACCATACTGTACTAATGATAAGAAGTACTAATGATAAGAAGTCAAGTTTTATTCAAATTAATTGCCTTGGCTGACTGTTTTTACATATATTATAAGTAAAAAAGCAGTAGGAACTAGAATCAACAACGCAGTAGCAATAAATGCTAGAATATTTACTTCCATAATTTCCCTTTTTTTTTTTTTTACTTCGTAATAACGTAATAACTCGGGATTTAATTCCATGGAGATGAAAATCACTTGTAAATTCAATTAAATTCAATGCGATGAATTACATTTCAATGATATCGAATCGGATCAATATTATGAATAACAATATCTAAACTATCAAATCAATTCACCGTCGAGAATTGAATAGTATAACATAGGAAGATCTTTTATCCACACCAAATCAAAAATTTGTGATTCCTGGTCCAAACAAAAGAATTCGTTTCCTTTATTGATATTGTTCTTCTTTTCCACTCTTTTTTTTCTATAACCAATTGCCCCCTTTCCTTGTACAACCATCTAATGAAGTATCATCTGACTACTTTTCCGCTTCCAATGTTTAGAAAAAAACCAAGCAAAAAAGAGAAAAAAAAATTCCATTTATACGTCTATGTACTCCCGATAAAAATACCAAACATATGACACTCTATTTGATTTTTATTAATGGACGGACCAGGGCAATCGAAAAAAAGGGCCCCGGTACAGTATCTTTTTGAACCCTGAATATGCTGAGTGCTACCAATAAATAATGTTCGAAATTCACATAACATTCTCTGTCATCCATGGGTACGAGTTGAGGTACTAGAAATTCCCATATTTTTTGTTTTGATCAGAAATGTTAAAAAAATATTGTTGGGAATTCAATTCGGCCATTTGTATCCCCTTTCACAGAAAGGGGAGGGACGCTTTTTTTTATTTATTTTTATCCGCTGGGGTCGGGATTGACGGGGCTCGAACCCGCAGCTTCCGCCTTGACAGGGCGGTGCTCTGACCGGTTGAACTACAATCCCAGGTAAATAAAAAAGTGTGCAGCATACACGTATTCATTCTATTCTTAATAGATAATTAAAGCCATTTTCTTTTTTATTTAGAATGGATTCCTAGTAACTAGGAATCCATTTTTTTCATTATTGTCAAATTAATAAAATCAATCGATAATCCATTTTTCAATGAAACTGGTCTTTTTTTCTTTACTCTTTTCATTAAACTTTATACACTTAATCATCCTAATATACATCTAGATCATTAGCAAGGGCAGAATTTATGGGAACAAATAAAAATAAATAAAGCAAATAAAAAGGCGGTAGGGATGGATATATCATAAAATTAGACTTTTTTCCTTTTATTGGGCCGAGCTGGATTTGAACCAGCGTAGACATTTTGCCAACGAATTTACAGTCCGTCCCCATTAACCGCTCGGGCATCGACCCAG